GGGGGGGGGGGTAAGGCTGGGGTGCCTCTACCAGCCGGCCCAGTGTGTGGTGGCGAACGAATCCGGGAAGCTTGCTGGACGGGTAGATTTGGGGTATGGCGAAGAGAGACGTGAGGCCGGTAGTTGGAGTGACTGCCGGGCTAGCGACGAGGGGTGGCGAGAGGGTAGGCGGGGAGCGTCGCGTCGAGACGAGGCCTAGATTTTGAGAGAGAGAGATTGCCATGTTATAGGGAGGGTTTGGTTGGAGGTGGTGACGGCGGGTGTAGGGTCRAGGAACGAGTGTGAGGGTAGCCGAGTGTATGTACTGGTCGGCTAGACGAGTGCGAGTGAGTTGGGTTTGGGAGAGTACTTGGGTGAGAGGGGGTAAGGCTGRGGTAGAGTAGGTGGATATTGGATATACAGCTTTATGCTTTTAAAAAAAAATTTTAATTTTAAAGGCGCAAGCGTTATTTATTGTTGTAATAGATAAATGGTAATTCATTATAAGTATGATGAGCAGGTGGTGAATTAAATATACTATTAAAAATTTATATGACTTCATTTTTAATTTAAAAATACTTTATTTTATTTTAAAGAGCTTTGTTCCTTTCGTACTAAAAGTTTTTAATTTAAAAAATTGTAGATAGAAACCTTCCTGTCTCGCGACGGAATGAACTCAAATCATGTAAGATTTTAAAGGTCGAACAGACCCACCTTTAATAACTTCTGCATTATTAGGATATCTCAATTCAACATAGAGGTGACAAACTTTAGCTTCGATAAGATCTCTAAGCTTAAATTATCCTGTTATCCCTAAGGTAGCTTTTATTTATTAATCGTTATAATCTTTTATAATTCATAACGGGTCACTATAACCTACTTTTGTAATTGTTAAATTAATTGATTATACAATAAGTTTACTTTATTAACTTTGTTTACCTTTGTTTTATATAAAAGGCGGTCGCCCCAACCAAACTAACTTTCTTTCTTATAAGCAAAATTATTTTTGAGTATTCTATGAAAGAATTTAGTTAAGCTCTATAGGGTCTTTTCGTCTTACAATTCTAAGTAGCATCTTAACTACCATTTCAATTTCACAAGATTTTTTTCTAAGACAGTGAAGTACTCGTTAAACCATTCATACTATCCATCAATTAAATGGCGATTGATTATGCTACATTACCACGGTCAGGTTACCGCGTCCGTTTAGTATTATTCAAAAACAAATTTATTATTGTTAATTAAATACCACTGGGCAGGTATCACTTCAAGTTTATTTTAAAGCTATGTTTTTGGTAAACAGTCGATATTTTATTTTGCCGAGTTCCTTAGAAAAAATTACTCTTTTTATTTATATCTTCTTGATTTAGTTAGGTACGATTTATTATACAATTTTTTCTAGAAATGATTAAGTAATTATCCCTATTATTATGAGGAATCGTATAACCTTATTCAAATAATTTAAATAAGAAAACATTAGAAATAAATAAATTTTATTCATGCTTACATTATTATATCTAGACAGGTTTAAATTAAAACAAACAGATAACTCTCCTACTATTTTAATTTGAAAATTGTAATAAATAATAGCTTTATTCAAAAAATATACCTTTATTAAAGTAAACTTTTACGTTATTATTAAATATTGGTTGTTTCTAGTCCTATATTCTTTCTATTTGAATGGTATACTTATTAAAATTTTAAAAATTCGGTTTAATTATTTTCAATAAGAATTCTTTTTCTTTTGATTAAAAATGTTTTAACTTCTAATCTGATTATTTTTATGAAAATTTATTACTTATATAAATTTCGGAGAAAACCAGCTATATCTATGTTCGTTTAGTTTTTCGCTGCTAATTGCAAATCATTGGAAAATTATTTTACATTTACCCATTAGCTCAAAAAGCTGTTCACAATTAGATCACATAGTTTCGGGTTATATAGACTTTTTATTTGAAAAAGACCTTAAACTTGCCTATATTTATTCTTGTAAACCCATTATACAAAAGGTACTTGTCTAACAATGTTTCTTAAAATTATATATAAATTTCCCTCACGGTACTTAATCTATAAGTAGGTTTCTTTTGCGTCTTTATATTATTAAAACTTTGTTTAATTTCACTCGCCGTTACTATTAAACCTATCTTTTATCATTTTACTCAGATGTTTCAATTCAATAAAAATATTCATTTTTGACTAACTAAAAGTTTCTTTTATGATAACACTTTTCATTGGTTTACCATAAAACCTCTTATTTATCTTAGATTATTAATCTAAAATATTTCTCTTATATAAGAGGCATTAACTTTTTTATATATAAAAAAGTTAACGCCTCTTATTTAAGAGAGAAATATTTTTATTAGAATTGATTAACTTTTTTATATATAAAAAAGTTAACGCCCCCTCTAATAGAGATAAAATTATTTCATATGAATGACTTTATAAACTTTCTATTTTATAAAGATGGAGTTGAAGTAAATCAACTAACTTTTCAAGATATGGCTAGTCCTATAGGGGAGAAGCTTGTCTTTTTTCATGATAATATAATGTTTATTATTGTAGTTATTACTGTCTTAGTAGGATGGTTAATGATATCTTCTTTCGTCAATAAGCATTATTATAAATACCTTGTTCATGGTACTGTTATAGAAGTTGTATGAACTATTATACCGGCAATAGTTTTAATATTTATTGCATTCCCTTCTTTACAACTTTTATACTCTATGGATGAAATAACAGATCCTTCTTTGACAATAAAAGCCGTAGGACATCAATGGTATTGATCCTACGAGTATTCTGATATCGAGGATGAATCAATAGAATTTGATTCATATATGGTACCTAGTTCTGACCTTGAAGAAGGAGACTTAAGATTATTAGAAGTAGATAATAGAGTTGTAGTTCCCTTAAATACAGAGGTTAGAGTTGTAATAACAGGGGCTGATGTTATTCATTCATTTACAGTCCCTTCACTAGGGGTTAAAGCTGACGCAATTCCTGGTAGATTAAATCAAGTTAGTTTTTTAGCTAAAAGGCCTGGTGTTTATTATGGTCAATGTTCTGAGATTTGTGGTTCAGATCATTCTTTTATGCCTATCGTTGTTGAAGCTGTATCCCAAGAGAAATTTGTCAATTGGGTTCTAAGTCAACAAGAGGAAATTTAATAATGGAGTTTATCTCTTTAAGGAACTCGATTAAGTAGATCAAATAATCTTCAAAATTATTAGTGTTGGTTCAAATCCAACGTTCTTTGGTATGTCTCAACTCGATATAACAATATTTTTTTACAATATGATAGGATTGGTTATATGTTTTTACGTTACAGTCCACTTAGCATCTTTTATTATAATAAAATTTGTTTATAATAAAAAAGCTAGAAATATCAACTTTAATCAAGAACTTATTTCAAAAGATTCAGATAATCTAAACTTTATAAAAAGGATATTAAAAATATAATGACCTCTTATTTTGATCATTTCATAGTAGTCCAATTCATAAACCCTTATATAACAGATTGTTTTGTTATAATTTCTTTAGTAATAGTATTATATTATTTTTTAAGTTACAAAACTTACATAATCCCTAGTAGGTTGCAAAATATATTAGAAATCATAATTGAGCATTGAGTCTCTGTGATAAAGGAAAATCTAGAATCTAAATCAGATTATTACATATTACCTATAACAAGTTTGTTCATGTTTATATTAGGTATTAACTTGTTTGGTTTCTTTTTATATACTTTCCCATCAACCACGCATATTTCTCTTACCTTCGGGATGGCTATGGGAATATGATTAGGTGTTATGATCTTCGGTTTTATAAACCATAAAGGTTCTTTTTTGAGTATGTTCATGCCTGTCGGAGCCCCCTTAATTTTGTCGCCTTTATTAGTTATTATAGAATTAGCAAGTAATATTTCCAGACCGATAGCTTTAGGGATGAGGCTTGCTGCTAACTTAACAGCAGGACACATCTTGTTGGCTATATTAGCTGATTTTGGTTGTAAATTAATTTTCTACTCTTATTCATTAAGTAACTTATTTCCAGTGCTAATAATCATATTTATGACTGGCTTGGAAGTGGGTGTTTTGGTAATACAAGCTTATGTTTTCTGTTTATTATCTATGATTTACTTAAAGGATAGTATAACTTTACATTAAGTGGATAAAATATATCACCCTTACCATTTAGTAGATCCAAGCCCATGACCATATGTTATGGGTTGCGGTGCTTTTTTATCAACTCTAGGTGCAGTTATCTACTTTCATTATAGCAATTCAGTCATAATGGTGTTAGGTTTACTTGTTATAGGTTTGTGTATGTACTCTTGATTAAGGGATGTAACCAGAGAAGGGACATTCCAAGGTTTCCATACTAAATCTACCTTATCAGGGTTAAAAATGGGATTTGTATTATTCATAGTATCTGAAATATTACTTTTTTTCTCATTTTTCTGGGCATTTTTTCATAGTAGCTTATCCCCTTCAGTGGAAATAGGAGTTATGTGACCTCCTGTAGGTATAGACGCTTTAAACCCATTTTCAGTCCCTCTATTAAACACGGCTATACTACTAAGTTCAGGGGCTACAGTTACTTGGGCCCATCACAGCATAGTTAGCGGTCAAAAAGCAGAATCTATAAGGGGGTTGAGTTTAACTGTTTTTCTAGGTTTTATCTTTACTCTTTGTCAGGTTTTTGAGTATTTAGAAGCTCCTTTTTGTATAGCAGATTCTGTTTATGGTTCTACTTTCTTTATAGCTACTGGCTTCCATGGTTTCCATGTCTTAGTGGGGACGGTATTTCTAGCTATATGTCTTATGCGTTTAAACTATTCACACTTTACGACGTCACATCACTTTGGATTTGAAGCTGCTTCTTGGTACTGACATTTCGTTGATGTTGTATGACTTTTTTTATATGTTTGTATATATTGATGAGGTTGTTAAATAGCCTATCGGCATAGTAAAGTAAACTAATGGTAAGTTATTAGGCTCATAACCTAAATATAAGAGTTCGAATCTTTTCTTTACATATGTTATATATCTATACTATTTCACTTATTTTATTCACTTTTATAATATCTAAAATACAAGTAAAAATGAACAAAGGTAATATAGGTATATTATTGATAATTTTCTCTCTTTTCATTGTTTTATATAAGACGGATAATATATTAATAAACTACCTAGATTATAGTTCGTGGAAAAATGTAATAGCAATTTTTATGGTTATAATAGTCTGTATAATTAACAATTTATATAGGGAAAGTGATCTGGAAGAATGAATTCTAATCACAATAGTTTTATTAGGGGGTTTTACTATTATAACTTGTGACCATTTGTTAATATTATACTTAGGTTTAGAGTTACAAACTTTTTCTTTGTTTATCCTAATATCTAGGAATAAATTATGAATAAAAGGGTCTGAAGCAGGTTTAAAGTATTTCATATTAGGAGCTTTATCCTCTGGTATATTTCTTTTAGGGTTAGCTCTTATATTCTCAGAAGGTTATTCTTTGAGTCTTCACAATCTCCTAACACATTACTGGTATGAAGGTCAGAAATTAAAGTTGTCTCTAGTTCTGATAATTCTATCTTTATTTTTCAAGGTAAGTCTATTTCCTTTGCATTTTTGAATCCCTGATGTGTATGAAGGATCTTCATGGAAAACCTTAGGGGTAGTAGGTACTATCCCTAAAATAAGTACTATATACATTCTTATTCAATTAAAGGAAGTACCTGATTTATTATTAATGTGTTCATTATTATCTATTATAGTTGGTACTCTTGGAGCTTTGAATCAAACTAAACTAAAAAGACTTTTAGCTTACAGTGGGGTAAGTCATATGGGTTTTATAGTACTAGTACTAAGTATTTCATCCCAGGGATTTTATAGTGTTAATAATATTTATGTAATAATATACATGGTTAGTTTATTATCAGTAATAATATTGACGACTTACACTATATTTACTGTAGATAGTTACTTAGTCGAGTTAAGTAATAACAAATTATTAAGTTCTATTATAGGTTTATCATGGATAATAATGTTTTTATCAATAGCCGGTATCCCACCTTTCTCTGGTTTCATACCCAAATGATTAGTACTCTGATCCATATTGGAAGAGGGTTATGTTGTATCTAGTCTTGTATGTATAATATTTTCAGCAATCGCTGCTGGTTATTACCTAAGATTAGTTAAAATAACTTACTTTCAAAAAGACTCAAACTCTGTAATATGGAAATCTGTGTTAGAGAGTGCTAAAGGTGGCTTTTATAACACAAATTTTTTAATAGTAGGATTCTTTATTTACATAACAATATGTCTTATCATAAAACCTTCACCTTTACTACTTTTATTGGAGAAAAATTTTTCAAGTATTAGTTAATGTACCTTTCCATAATATACTTACCATTATTAAGTTTTGTTATTACATTCTTTTTAGGTAGAAAGATAGGGTATGTAGGAGCTAAAGTAATTCCTACTTTATTTTTACTAGTATCATTGTTAAACTCTTTAATTATTTTCAATGATATAATAGTAAATAACCTAAACATAACTGTCAATTTATTCGGTTGATTTGATCTAGGTTTATTATCTAATAACTTTGGTTTTCAGTTTGATGGGATTGTCTCTTCAATGTTGATATTAGTAACCTGTGTCTCCTTCTTAGTACATTTATTCTCAACTTCTTATATGGATGGAGATCCACATTTACCTAGGTTTATGTCATATCTATCTTTATTTACATTCTTTATGGTTATCTTAGTAACTTCAAATAATTTAATCCAATTATTTATAGGGTGAGAGGGAGTAGGTTTATGTTCTTACTTACTTATAAATTTTTGGTACACCCGTATACAAGCAAACAAAGCGGCTATAAAAGCCATGGTTGTTAATAAAGTTGGGGATATAGGCTTATTACTCGGAATAATATTCTTATGAAAAACTTCTGGGTTAACCTTTTACTTTAATTTATTTCCTTTATATGACTCAATCTACCTCGAACAATTATTAAATTGAGTAAACCTGTTACTACTGATTGGTGTAATAGGTAAATCGGCTCAAATAGGTCTTCATATGTGATTACCTGACGCAATGGAGGGACCAACTCCAGTATCGGCACTGATTCACGCAGCAACTATGGTTACTGCTGGAGTTTTTCTTATTATTAGAGTTTCACCACTATTTGAGAGTACACCTCTTATTTTACTTATAATAGTTCTCGTGGGTAGTATTACAGCGTTTTTTAGTGCTACCATAGGGTTAAGTCAGAGTGATTTAAAAAAGGTTATAGCCTATTCTACTTGTAGTCAACTAGGGTATATGGTAATGATATGTGGATTTTCATATTATAGTTCCGGTTTATTTCATCTAGTTAACCATGGTTTTTTCAAAGCTCTCTTATTTCTGAGTGCAGGGTCTATTATTCATGCTGTTATAGATGAACAGGATATGAGAAAAATGGGTAATCTCAGAGATTATACACCCTTATCATATGTTTGTGTTTTCATAGGTTCTATTTCCTTAATGGGTTTACCTTTTTTAACTGGGTTTTATTCAAAGGATTTATTATTAGAACTGATATATGGGGAACATTACTTATCTTTTGCCCTATGATTAGGGTTGAGCGCAGCTTTCGTAACTGCTTTTTATTCATTTAGATTACTATACTTTTCTTTTATAACATCACCTCAATTTAACACAAAGCTTTTATCACATATACATGAAGGAGAGTGAAACTTATCGACACCTTTAGTTGTTTTAATGGTTTTTAGTATTATTATAGGTTTCACTTTACAAAACTTTATTATGATTGATTTAAACCCGATAATGATCCCTAGTTTGAATAAGTTCTACCCTTTTATATTAAGTATTTCTGCTTCTATATTATCAATTCTGTTAGGATATTTGATAATGACTTGATGAAAGAATATATTCAGGAGTTTCATATTTAAAAGTTACTCTTTTATAACAAAAACTTGGTATTTCGATAACGTGGTAAATTGGTATTTATCGAACCCTTTTATGAATTATGGTTTTAGGTTTAGTTATAAATTAATAGATAATCAGTTTTTAGAGGTTTTGGGTCCTTACTCTGTAATAAATGAAACGAGTAGATCTTCTAGCATAACTAGTAACTACCACTTGGGAAAAATAGCCAGCTACACTTTTTGATTTACTATTTTTATTATGTTTTTTATCTTTAAGTTATAATGCTTAATTCTTTTGATTTTGGAGAAGTAAAAACATGGAAATTATTTATACATGTTAGTGATAGCGTACAAGTGAGTAAACTCTAATAAAAAATTAATCGGTATCAGGTTGAAAAAAATAAAAACTTTTTAAACCTAAAACACCTAGTAAAATAACCACGTTTTAAATGAAACAAGATAAAATCTCAGACAGCAGTAAAGAATACTATACAATTAACGAGAGTTAGATATGATTATTATCTTTAGCTTTGTCTAATTAAGTGCCAGCAGACGCGGTTAAACTTAAGAAGCTAGTTTTTACATATAAGTAGGTTATTAGATATGTAAGAAGTTTTTCTATATGTTAAGAAAATTCTTGATTTGGTTAAATATACAAGAATCTTAAAACCAAAACATAAATAATAACATAAAGTTTTCTGAAATATGAAAAGAAAAGTATCAAATAGGATTAGATACCCTAGTAGATTTTCATGTAAACGGATTTTTATTAACCTGAATAGTATACTTTTAAAAGTGAAAATCAAAAATTCTGGTTGTTTATTTTCCTGTTAGAGGAATATGTTGTTTAATTTGATAATCCACAAAATATCTTACCTATTTTTGAAAATCAGGTGCTGCATGGTCGTCGTAAATTTAAATATGTAATTTAAATATAAACCAACAAGGTTTAAGTCAGATATTATGGCCCTTATGAATAGGGATTTTACGTATTACAATTATTATAAAAAATTAAAAATAAAAATGGATAAATTATGAAACGAGTTTTAGTAAAGAGAATTTAAAAGTAAATGAAAATAAAAGGTTTCATTGAATAGGTTCAAATATGAGTACAAATTGCCCGTCGCCTTTGTTAATAATACTAAACTAAAAACAGAGTAAGTCGTAACATAGTGGGGGGAAGGGAACTTCTCCCTGTATAATATATTTATGGTTCAATTATTTAACTTCTTTTCCTTTTTGATTATATTTTCTGTTGTTATGGCTATAATATCCTTTAACCCCATACATTCTGTATTTTGGTTGGTTTTTGTCTTTTTATCAACATCTAGTTTATTAATATCGTTAGGGGTAGATTTTATACCTCTAATTGTAATAATAGTATATGTAGGAGCTATAGCTATACTATTTCTTTTTGTGATAATGATGTTAGATGTTATACAAATAAAAGAAATTACTTCTATAACAAATATATTACCTATTTTAATTATATCAAGTGCTATACTTATAATGGATTTGTTGGTTATTTTTAATTACAAAAACCATTTAAATAATAATCTTGATCTTCTACAGTGATCTTTTGATAATGTAGGGCAAGTGAATTTGATAGCCAACTTAATATATTCTGAGTTTTTCTACCCTTTAGCTTTATTAAGCATTCTTCTATTAATAGCTATGATAGGGGCTATAGTTTTAACTTTGGAATTAGGTTTTATAACTAAGAGACAGGTTTTAAGTAACCAGCATCAAAGAAATAACTCATGAGTTTAGGTTTTAGTTCAGTACTTGTATGCTTAACATTTAGTATATTACTATCTCTTGTAATATCAGTAGCTTCATTTATATTAAGTGAGAGGAATCCAGATAAGGAAAAAGTTACAAGTTACGAGTGCGGTTTCAACCCTATAAATATACCCGGTGAACCATTTTCTATAAGGTTTTTCTTAATAGCTATATTATTCTTAGTATTTGATTTAGAAATATCTTACTTATTTCCTTGAAGTGTTTACACTAATAACATAAATATGAAAGGCCAACTGATAATTGTTATATTTTTGATTATATTAACCCTAGGTTTGATTTACGAATGGATAAAGGGGGGTTTAGAATGGGAGTAATGTTTTTTTCTATATATTCTTTACCGTTTTTGATATTTATATTGAGTATTATAGGGATAATAATAAACCGTACTAATATAATACTTATATTGATATGTATAGAAATAATGCTTTTATCTATAACCTTAAACTTAATGATCTATTCTATAACATTTGAAACTGTAATGGGTCACGTTTATTCAATATATATTATCACAGTGGCTGCTGTAGAATCTGCGATAGGGTTATCTATAATGATTTCCTTTTACAAAATAAAAGGTTCTATATCAATAAGGTTTTTAAATCTCTTAAAAGGTTAATGATTTTTATATTAAATATTGTTTTTGAAATTATAAAGTTTTTAATAATTATAGTACCAGTTTTAATATCTGTAGCTTATCTTACTTTAGCAGAGAGAAAGATTTTGAGTTACACCCAAACCAGGAAAGGACCTAATGTCGTTGGTATTTACGGTTTGTTACAACCGCTAGCAGATGGTGTAAAATTATTCTCTAAAGAGATGGTTATACCCAATCATGTTAACATTTTCTTATACTTTTTTGCTCCTATATTAGCTCTAGGGTTATCTCTCATAGTATGATCATTAATACCTCTTGGTTTTAGTACAGTTGTGGCTGACGTAAATCTAAGTCTTTTACTCATATTTGCCTTTTCTTCTATAGGAGTGTATGCAATATTGATGTCAGGTTGAGCTAGTAACTCAAAGTATGCTTTTATAGGTGCTTTAAGAGCTGCAGCTCAAATGATTAGTTATGAAGTTTGTATCGGTCTTATAATAATAAATGTGATTTTATGTGTAGGTGCCTTCAATCTAAACTCTACCATAGTTATGCAAAACCAATCAATATGGTTTTTAATCCCTCTTTTACCAGCATCCCTAATGTTCTTTATATCTTGTTTAGCTGAAACAAATAGAGCACCTTTTGATTTGACAGAGGGAGAGTCGGAACTTGTGTCCGGTTATAATGTTGAATACTCTTCTATGTCCTTTGCTTTATTCTTTTTAGCAGAATATTCCCACATAATTTTTATGAGTTTTTTGTTTACTGTAATATTCTTAGGAGGTTCTAAATTTCTGTTTTTTATTATGACTCCTATCTTTTTTATTAAAGCAACTTTTATAGTATTTTGTTTTGTATGAGTTAGAACCTCATTCCCAAGGTTAAGGTATGATCAACTAATGCATTTACTTTGAAAAACATATTTACCATTAAGCCTGGGTTTAGTGATTTTGACAAATTCAATTCTATGATTTTTTAACGGATTACCCCCAAAACTATGTATATAGAATTTATAGTACTTGCTGCTGTTATTTCTATTGTTCATATAATCTTTACTGATAGAAATGATATTGGTAAATTAAAGAGAATTTCTATATTTTGATCTATAGTAATATTCTTTGTTTTTATATACTCAATTATTCTGTTCTCAGAGATTTCTATTTTTCAGTATTCCCTATACTTGAAATGATTTGATAATTACTCATCTCATATTATATGGGGAAAGATACCTTTTTCGGTTGACGGTTTATCTATTTTTTTAATAGGTTTAAGTATATTACTTACACCTATATGTTTACTAGTAAGTTGAGAAGTTATAGAAAAGTTTAATAAAGAATTTATTCTGTGTTTATTCCTGATATTATTAGTATTAATAGGAGTTTTTTCAACATTAGATATTTTAATATTTTACATATTATTTGAAGCGACATTAGTACCAATGTTTTTGTTAATAGGGGTATGAGGTTCTAGAGAAGAGAAAGTTAAAGCAGCTTTTTATTTTTTTTTCTATACATTAGTTGGTTCACTTCTTATGTTAATAAGTATATTTAAAATTTACTCCATTGCGGGGACTACTTCTTATGAGGGTATTTCAAATATAGAGATACCTTCTTACTTGCAATTTTGGTTTTTCATTGGGTTTTCAATAAGTTTGGGTGTAAAGATACCTATGATCCCAGTACATATATGATTACCACAAGCTCACGTAGAAGCACCTCTTGCAGGTTCAGTTTTGTTGGCGGGTATATTATTAAAACTAGGTGGGTATGGTTTCCTAAGATTCATATTCCCCTTGTTCCCAATAGCTTCTGAATATTTCTCGCCTTTGTTAATACTGATTAGTATTGTAGCTATTATATATGGAGGTTTAACGACATGTAGGCAAAGTGATATGAAAAGATTAATTGCTTACTCCTCTGTAGCTCATATGGGTTTAGTAACTCTATCAATATTTACACATTCTTTAGAAGGTTTATTTGCATGTTTAGTAATGATGTTAGCACATGGGTTAATAAGTTCCGGTTTATTTATGTCATCTGGGTTTTTATATGCTAGACATCACTCTAGAGTTATAAGGTATTTCAAAGGTTTAACAACAACTATGCCTATACTATCATCTATAACCCTATTTCTTATACTTTCTAACATTGCTTTCCCTCTCACGTTTAATTTTATAGGAGAATTCTTTTCTATCTTAGCTGCTTTTAATTATTCATGGATAGTTGGTTTAGTATCTTGTATAGGAGCATTAGTTGCAACAGTGTATGCATTGTTTTTTTATAATAGAATATATTTCGGTAGTCTAAGTGTCTACTTAGTAAAATCAAAGGAAATAACATTTTTCGAGTTTTACTCATTTTTACCATTAATCTTGTTAACCTTATTCTTAGGAGTGTACCCGAATTACCTATTTAAATTTATTTTGTTAAGTTCTTACTTAAATATTAGTCTTTAATCGTATAAAAGATTATCTTATAAATGAGAATAAGAAAAGAAAATCCTATATTTTCCCCTATTAACTCTGCTTTAGTAGATTTACCATCTCCTTCGAGTATAAGTTATTTATGAAATTTTGGGTCTTTGTTAGGTCTCTGTTTAGTAATACAAATACTAACAGGTATATTTTTAGCTATGCATTATTGTGCTGATGTATCTCTTGCTTTTTCATCAATAACGCATATTTCTAGAGATGTAAATTACGGATTTTTGTTAAAGTATTTACATGCTAACGGAGCATCTGCCTTTTTCGTATGTGTATATATTCATATAGGTAGAGGATTATATTACGGGAGCTATTTAAAAATACCCCTATGAAACGTGGGTGTAGTTATTCTATTAATAATGATGTTAACTGCATTTATAGGTTATGTTTTGCCTTGAGGTCAGATGTCTTTTTGAGGTGCAACTGTTATTACTAACTTTGTTTCAGCAATTCCTTACGTAGGTAATGATATTGTTCAATGAATATGAGGAGGTTTTAGTGTCAGTAATGCAACTTTAAATAGATTTTTCAGTTTACATTATTTATTTCCGTTCGTCCTTGCCGGTTTGATATTTGTACACATAGTATTTCTACATTCAGCGGGTTCAAATAGTCCCCTTGGTTTGAATACAAACTCCGATAAAGTACCATTCCATACTTATTTTACTACGAAAGATTTTTATGGTTTTATTTTATTGTTTATATTTATATCTTATTTAATATTTTTTATACCAAATGCCTTAGGTGACCCAGAAAACTTTATAAAGGCAAACCCATTAGTAACTCCTGTTCACATTATGCCAGAGTGATACTTTTTGTTTGCCTATGCAATTCTTAGAGCTATCCCTGATAAATTGGGGGGTGTTCTTGGTTTAGTTTTCTCTATAATGATTTTATTTATAACACCGTTTGTTCATACGAGTTGGTTAAAATCATTAAATTTTAGACCTTTAGGTAAGTTAATGTATTGGTTATTTATATCTAATTTTATATTACTGACTTGAATAGGTTCTAAACCAGTTGAAGAACCATTCATTGTTCTAGGACAATTATCTTCTGTATTTTATTTCTCCTATTTCCTACTACTTCTACCATTAGTGGGGTTATTAGAAAATAAATTATTATTTAATAAATAACGCTTGCGTATTATATGAATAATTATATAACACGTTGAATTTTTTCTACAAATCATAAGGATATTGGAACTCTTTACTTAGTTTTTGGTTTATTCTCAGGAATGGTAGGAACTGCTCTTAGTATGTTAATAAGATTAGAGCTTTCCGGACCGGGGACAATGTTTGGTGATGATCATCTTTATAATGTTATAGTTACGGCCCACGCGTTCGTAATGATATTCTTCTTAGTTATGCCTGTTTTAATAGGTGGTTTCGGGAATTGATTTGTTCCTTTATTTATAGGGGCACCAGATATGGCTTTCCCTAGGTTAAACAATTTAAGCTTTTGGTTACTACCTCCAGCACTTTTACTTCTGTTAGGGTCTTCTTTAATAGAGCAAGGAGCAGGAACAGGTTGAACTGTTTACCCACCGTTATCAGGTTCTCAAACTCATTCAGGTGGTTCAGTAGATATGGCCATTTTTAGTTTACATTGTGCAGGTGCTTCATCTATAATGGGTGCTATAAATTTTATAACTACTATTTTTAATATGAGAGCTCCTGGTATGACCATGGATAAGTTACCCCTATTTGTTTGATCAGTTTTGATCACTGCATTTTTGTTATTATTATCTTTACCTGTTTTAGCTGGTGCTATAACAATGCTCTTGACCGATAGAAATTTTAATACAACATTTTTCGACCCGGCTGGAGGAGGAGATCCAGTATTATACCAACATTTGTTTTGGTTTTTTGGCCACCCTGAGGTTTATATTTTAATATTACCCGCTTTTGGTATAATATCACAAATTATTCCAATATTTTCATCAAAAAATCAAATATTTGGTTACCTCGGTATGGTATACGCACAGTTGGGTATAGCTTTCCTAGGTTTCATAGTATGGGCTCACCACATGTTTACTATAGGTATGGATGTTGATACTAGAGCATACTTCACAGCAGCTACTATGATAATAGCTGTACCCACTGGTATAAAAATATTTAGTTGGTTAGCTACTATGTATGGTGGTAAAATAAAATTTACAACGCCTATGTTGTTCGCCACTGGTTTTATATTTTTATTTACAGTAGGTGGTTTGACAGGAGTTATATTGGCTAATGGTTCCCTAGATATCTTATTACACGATACTTATTATGTTGTAGCACATTTTCATTATGTACTTTCTTTAGGAGCTGTATTCGGAATGTTTGCTGGATTCTATTTCTGATTTGGTAAAATAACCGGGTATTCTTATAACGAAATTTACGGTAAAGTGCACTTTTGAATAACTTTTATTGGTGTAAATTTAACATTCTTTCCTCAGCATTTCCTTGGATTAGCTGGTATGCCAAGAAGATACTCAGACTTCCCAGATTCATTTAGTACATGGAATTTAGTAAGTTCCATTGGTTCTTTATTATCTATAGTAGGAGTCGTCTGATTCGTCTTTATTATATATGATGCTTTCGTTAGAGAGGAGAAATTTGTTTCTTGGGGTAATACCGGAGAAATAAACACACTAGAGTGAGTATTTAATTCACCACCTGCTCATCATACTTATAATGAATTACCATTTATCTATTACAACAATAAATAACGCTTGCGCCTTTAAAATTAAAATTTTTTTTTAAAAGCATAAAGCTGTATATCCAATATCCACCTACTCTACCYCAGCCTTACCCCCTCTCACCCAAGTACTCTCCCAAACCCAACTCACTCGCACTCGTCTAGCCGACCAGTACATACACTCGGCTACCCTCACACTCGTTCCTCGACCCTACACCCGCCGTCACCACCTCCAACCAAACCCTCCCTATAACATGGCAATCTCTCTCTCTCAAAATCTAGGCCTCGTCTCGACGCGACGCTCCCCGCCTACCCTCTCGCCACCCCTCGTCGCTAGCCCGGCAGTCACTCCAACTACCGGCCTCACGTCTCTCTTCGCCATACCCCAAATCTACCCGTCCAGCAAGCTTCCCGGATTCGTTCGCCACCACACACTGGGCCGGCTGGTAGAGGCACCCCAGCCTTACCCCCCCCCCCC